TCCTTCACTAGAATTCAATGCAATTTGAAAATGAAGAGATCCTTATAGTAAATCGTTCTACAATGCATTGTAGAACGATTTCTAAAAGACTTGATCCAGTTCTCAATTAGTAGTACTTCTAGAGACCACTTCTTCCCCAGACTACAAGTGAAAGGGAAAATGAAAAAACTACCATTAACGCAGCCCAAGCGAGACTTACTAGCTCCATGTGAATTATGTCCCCTATCTCTATGATAGAATTAATAGAATTATTCGATTATTGCTCCCTAATAATAGTGGAATCAATGGTGCAGAGTCAAAAAGGGATTCTCATCGAAGACTGTTGAGGAACCAATTTAATAAATCCACTTCGAAAAAATTCCTCTATGATATGATTTCGAATCGGCAAAGACTAAAGACAAGTAAAATAGGCTAGAAATACGAAGGCTCACTCTTTTTTGAGTTTTTCGGTAAGTAAAGTATAATATAGCTCGGTCGCTATCTATGTGAAATAGTCAGGCGACACCCAGATTTGAACTGGGGAAAAAGGATTTGCAGTCCCCCGCCTTACCGCTCGGCCATGCCGCCAAAATCATCTAAAAACCTAATGAAAATTTTTCATAGGAACTATAGATTTTTATAACATATATTCGTCCCTCTAAACTCCAGAACGGAATCGTAGAATTATCAGTAAATTATTACACTTCAATTTTCATTGAAGAAAAAATAGGTAAAAATGTCTCTCTTCTCTACAGAAGATTTTTGAACAAAGGGTTGCCGTAGATTCGAACCCGGCACTAGTCAGATGGAGTCGACAATTTTACTGGTAAAATAAGTCCTCATGGCTGTTGACAATATTGCGCTGGTTGTTCTAGATAGGGAATGACTAATCTAATGACACTTGTGAATATCGAAGCTCTATACCGCACCTGACACATATATATGTCATTCAATATATAAACAAAAATCATAGCTAGATAATTCATAGAAAGAAACAAAACTCGCAGCTAGCTAATTCATAGAAAAAAGGAATCTATAAGTAATGCAACTTAACACATGCAAGAGTCAAGAGAAAAAGAAACAATCAAAAAAAAAGACAACCCAAGGAGGGGGTAATTACAAAATGCAAACAATCAAAAATTCTATTGGGATAACCAATTCGGTCGTTGGAGTCGGACTCTATTCTGGGTTTCTACCTAGATTGGAAATTGTGGGTACATCGAGGCCCAAATACCGATGTTATACTAAAGGGGGGACACTACCGTCGGATAACAACGACGGGGCCGGCTACGAAATTTTTTGCTTAATCTGCCTTACAATTGGAACTCGCGATATCGTATCGCTTCTCTTGAAAAAATACGCGTCGCGAAATGGCGCCGCCTCGGGGAGTATCATCGACTTTGCCAAAGCTGAGGGAGCCCGCTGGGTTGCGAAAAGAAAAAATTTTTTGTTTAGCAATCCCAACTCAACAAAAGCTTGTCTGTGGGCTCAACTTCAAGCCACAATGCTTGAAAGAACGGACGAAAGGACCTATGATATCAAAGTTGGGTTTTGGTCTGGCGCCTGGAAATGTTTCCTCTTTGAAGGTGAGGAGAAGAGTTCTGACCCGACTTCCAACTTAGATTTGGTTGCTCGCGAATCTCTACGAAGGACTCTGCGTAGAACGATACGAAATCAACCAGACAACCTGCTTCACTATGAAGCACATGTACATGCCTGGTTGCGAGTACGGTCGGACTTTCTAGCTACACGAGAAGTACTAGACAAGTACGATGCGCACTATCAAAAACAGCGCGCAGACTATCTCGTCATGAGGGCACCAAAGGAGTATTTTCGAAACTTGTATAGGGTGGGGCTCGGCTCCGATCACTTTCGCCACTGCCCTTTGAAGGAAAAGAAATTTGTATCTGACTGTTTTAACCTTATCGGCGAAGAGGGATTTCTAAACTTGTGTAGTCGGATTGACGATGAGGATACTAAAGTTGGAGACGGGGATTACGACTTTCTCGAAGACGTGTAATTTATTGATTTACTAGTTGTACCTGTTAGTTATGTCGATATTTTCGAGAGGGTTCTTTCTTGTGTTTTGTTGGGCGTCTTCTTCGTCGAGAAAGTCCAAGCCCTTTCGCCCCTTTACATACTCATTCCCTTGTATGTAAAGGGGTTTTCTATTCCACCTCTTAGAAAGAACTTACATCAATTGGCTTCAAATTTCATGTTATTCCGGAATCGTAACTAGATGATCAATTCCATCCTTGCTAGATCATCTCTCTAATGCGATGACGACTACGCCAATAATGGAATAGGATTTTTGATAAATGGGAAATGAAATAAAAATGCTCCGAGATAGAAATGAGGGAATGTTTACAATACCTGGGTTTCATCAGATCCAATTTGAAGGATTTTTCAGGTTCATCGATCAGGGTTTACCCGAAGAACTTTCTAACTTTCCAAAAATTGAAGATACAGATCAAAAAATTGAATTTCAATTATTTGTGGAAACATATCAATTGGTCGAACC